TTTTCCTTTTGAAGACCCCTTACCCCATAGAGATATGGAATAGAAAGAAGCATTTTGATTACCACTGTAATTTTGAAAATGAACGTTTAAATGCCCTTCAAAAGTAAGTAAATAGATGCGAAACATATAAAATGCGGTTAATCCTGCGGTAGCCCAAGCTATTATTGCGAAAATTGGCGAATAGAACCAACTATCATTAAGAATTTCATCTTTTGACCAAAAACAAGCAAGGGGCGGAATACCACAAAGAGAAAGTGTACCTAATAAAAAAGAGGTTTTAGTAATCGGTATATATTTTGTTAAACCACCCATAAAAACCATATTCTGACTTTTATCCGGAGAATAGCCAACAACAGTTTCCATTGAATGAATAACGGACCCAGACCCTAAAAATAATAATGCTTTGGAATAAGCATGAGTAATCAAATGAAATAAAGCACTTCGATAAGACCCCATTCCTAGAGCTAACATCATATAACCCAATTGAGACATTGTCGAATAGGCTAAACCCCTTTTAATGTCTTTTTGAGCAAGGGCTAAAGTAGCTCCTAATAATAGTGTGATTATGCCTATCAACGAGATGAAATTCATTATGTAGGGTATAACCATGAAAAGAGGGAGAAGGCGAGCTACAAGAAAAATCCCCGCTGCTACCATAGTAGCAGCGTGTATAAGAGCCGAAATAGGAGTAGGTCCCTCCATAGCATCGGGTAACCACACATGAAGGGGAAATTGTGCAGATTTAGCAACCGCACCGGCAAATAATAAAGCAGCACACAAAGTAACAAAGGAAAAGTTGACTTCATTATTATAAATCAAGTTATTGAGTATTTCGAATAAATCCTGAAATTCAAAACTACCTGTTATCCAATAAAACCCTAAAATTCCTAATAATAAACCAAAATCCCCTACACGATTAGTTACAAATGCTTTTTGACAAGCATTTGCCGCAGGAGGTCGCGTAAACCAAAACCCTATTAATAGATAGGAACACATTCCAACTAATTCCCAAAAAAAATAAATTTGTATCAAATTTGAACTAGTAACTAATCCCAACATGGAAGTACTGAAAAAACTCATATAAGCAAAAAATCTCAAGTATCCTTGATCGTGAGCCATATAATTATCACTATAAATAAGAACCATGATTCCAACAGTAGTGATTAACATTGACATAATAGAAGTAAGTGGATCGATCAAGCAGCCAAATTCGAAAGAAAAATCATTATCGAGTGTCCAAGACCATACATATTGGTGGATAGAACTGCTATTTATTTGCTGAATAGACAGATTAATTGAAAAAATCATGACTATACTTAACAATAAAATACTTGGAAAAGCCCACATACGACGAAGATTTTTTGTTGCTGTCGGAAAAAGAAGAAGTCCCACTCCTATTAACATAGGAATTGGAAGTGGAACGAAAGGTAAAATCCACCCATATTGATATGTCTGTTGCATAAAAAAATTTTAATTCGTAATTGATTCTTTCCGATTTATCGGACCTTACTTCTTTTGAAAGGAGTCAATAAAAAAATGAAAATATGCACTAAGCTTAACCTAACTTAAATATAAAAAATAAAATTTTTTCATTTTTCTTTCTTTTTACTTATTCTTTCTCTTTCTGAATTTCTTCGAAATATTTCAAATATTCAAATCAAGAAGTTACAATTGGTCAAATCATACAAAAGACAAAGATTAATTATGAGTTTCCTTCGAATTTAAAAATGGAAGTCAAATTTTGACAAGTTACTAAAAATATTCTTCTTGTTTTTTATTTTTTAGAAAAATTTTATGGGATTTTACCATATCGTTCATATTCCATTTGAATTTTAGAAAAAAAATTATCTAGAAAAGCGCAGGTTTTTTAAACAATAGATGTCTTTCACATCCAGCTATACCAACGAGTAATCTCTTAATTTTTATTTAAATGGCAGTTCCAAAAAAACGTACTTCTGCATCAAAAAAGCGTATTCGTAAAAATTTTTGGAAAAGGAAAGGCTATTGGGCGGCGTTAAAAGCGTTTTCTTTAGGGAAATCTCTTTCTACCGGGATTTCAAAAAGTTTTTTTGTGCGACAAACAAATAAAAAAATAAGTTATTAAGAAATAAAACAGAAAATCTTAGAAAAATATAAATCGACCTGACTTAAAAATTCAATTCTTGCGTTTCAAAAATTCGCAAATTCCATTTCCTGTTGAATTAATTCATAGGAAATGGAATTCTTCTGTTTTACTTTAAACCGAATTCAAACAAAGTCTTTTTTTGACAAAAAACACACGATACTCACTTTCTTTTTAGTATAGTTTCTTTCCAGAATGGGAGTCTTATTTCCCCCAGCAACTTATTTGTACTATAAAAGATTTTTTTGCACAACTTTAAATCTCTCGTCATCAATTCACGCAAAAACACTTAGTGCAAATTTTATGGATAAATATGTGTGAATTTTGAATAATCTAAAATAGGTTTTTTGTTCATTGATAAAACTTTTTTTTGGTTGCACTTTTTAAAATGAAATAAATCAAAAATGCTTAATTTTAAAAATGTTTTTGGGGGGAAAGGCTCTATCCCTTAATTCATAGTAAGACTTTCTGGTTTTACAAGAATTCAAGTAAAGAAGAGTCTCAAATACACAATAAAACCCTAAACTAACATAATGAACCTTCAAGGACATATTTGAACAGATTTTTATTCATTGATTTGAATTTTTCCTAAAAATATTGCACCCAATTGAATTCTTAAATCTAGACGATTGCTTATTCATAGGCTATTATGAGTATGAGGTCAAGACAAGCCGCTATGGTGAAATTGGTAGACACGCTGCTCTTAGGAAGCAGTGCTAGAGCATCTCGGTTCGAGTCCGAGTAGCGGCAGGTCATTTCCTAAAAAAATCAAATAGATCCTATAATGAATAATGAATTCAATTGCCGATTTCGATTTTATAATTAAGGAACTCTTTTTTATGATATTTTCAACTTTAGAGCATATATTAACTCATATTTGTTTTTCGACTGTTTCAATTCTAATTACAATTCATTTGATAACCTTTTTTGTCGATGAAATCGTAAAACTATATGATTCATCCGAAAAGGGCATGATAACGACCTTTTTGTGTATAACAGGATTATTAATTTCTCGTTGGATTTATTCGAAACAGTTTCCACTAAGTGATTTATATGAATCGTTAATCTTTCTTTCATGGAGTTTTTCCTTTATTTATATAGTTCCGTATTTCAGAAAAAATCAAAATCTTCTAAGCACAATAATAGGTCCAAGTGCTATTTTTTCCCAGGGCTTTGCTACCTCAGGCCTTTTAACTGAAATACACGAATCCAAAATATTAGTACCTGCTCTTCAATCCGAGTGGTTAATAATGCACGTAAGTATGATGATATTGGGATATGTGGCCCTTTTATGTGGATCATTATTATCCGTATCACTTCTAGTCATTACAGTTCGAAAAAATAGAAAATTTTTTTCTACGAGTAATCGTTTATTAAATTTAAATAAGTCATTTTTCCTTGGTAAAGTCGAATACATAAATGAAGGAAAAAATATTTTAAAAAAAACTTCTTTTTTTTCTCCAAGTAATTATTATAAGTCGCAATTGATTCAACAATTGGATTATTGGAGTTATCGGGTTATTAGTCTAGGATTTCTCTTTTTAACGATAGGAATTCTTTCTGGAGCAGTATGGGCTAATGAAGCATGGGGGTCCTATTGGAGTTGGGATCCAAAAGAAACTTGGGCTTTTATTACTTGGATCATATTTGCAATTTATTTACATACTCAAACAAATCTAAAATTGAAGGGTACAAATTCAGCAATTGTAGCGTTTATTGGATTTCTTATAATTTGGATATGCTATTTTGGAGTAAATCTATTAGGAATAGGGTTACATAGTTATGGTTCATTTACATTAACATCTAATTAAATTCAAAAAGGAGTTCTTACCACTTACCAATAGGAATAGAAAAGCATATAACACATATCAAACTTTGTGTGAACTAGCGAGAGCCCCGCGAATCAGGGTCACGGCGCTCTCGCTAGTTCATTTTAATTAACACAAGAGAAGAAAAAGCGTTTTTTTGTCATTGTACAACGAACCTTTTTGTAAATGATAAGATTTTTTCATTTTTTATAAATAAAAAACTATCTAAAAAAAGAATTAGATAGGATAACTTCAACCTTTTCAACTGATAGTGAAAGAACGAAATCGGGGTACATACCAATACCGAGTACGGGTAAAAAAATAGAGATCGAAAGAAATAACTCTCGCGGACCAGAATCAAAAAAAGAAAAGTTTGGGCCATTAAATATCTTGTATCCATAGAACATCTGACGTAACATAGATAATAAATAAATAGGGGTTAATATAATTCCAATTGCCATTACAAAAGTAATTAGGATTTTTGTCATTAAAAGGAATTTTGGACTAGTAATTAGTCCAAAAAAGACTATTAATTCGGCAACAAAACCACTCATACCTGGTAATGCGAGCGAAGCCATCGAAAAGCTACTCAATATCGTGAACATTTTTGGCATTGGGATAGCTATTCCACCCATTTCGTCAAGATAAAGAAGACGTATTCTATCATAAGTTGTTCCAGCCAAGAAAAAAAGTGCAGCACCGATAAATCCATGAGAGATTATTTGTAAAAGGGCCCCGTTGAGTCCCATATCTGTGATAGAACCAATTCCTATAATTATGAAACCCATATGAGATACAGAGGAATAGGCTATTCTTTTTTTTAAATTTCGTTGACCAAGAGATGTTGAAGCTGCATAGATTATTTGTATTGCGCCCACTATTATCAACCAAGGAGAAAATAGAGAATGAGCATGAGGAAATAATTCCATATTGATTCGAACTAATCCATACGCTCCCATTTTTAATAAGATTCCGGCTAGAAGCATACAAGTACTATAATGCGCTTCTCCGTGGGTATCTGGTAACCATGTATGTAGGGGTATGATTGGTAATTTCACAGCAAAAGCAAG